TTAAAAATAAGCTAAATAAAGCTTTTGGGTTCATACCTCAAATATAAAGAATATACCTTTTTTTTAAAAAAATAAAGTGCCTGAATAAAGGATTATTCTGATAGGATAAATTATGTAATTGTTTACCTTTATTATATTTTATAGAATTAAACTATACCTAATAAAATCAAAATTTATTGTGCATCTTACACTAAAATATAATTTTTATAATAAAATTATTTATAATTTTTAAGGAATAATTTCCTATTTTATATTTATTATTTCCTAAATTCTAATAAAATATTATTTTTATTTGTATTATTTTTTAGAACTTTAATTTCGATTTCATCTAATTCATGAATTGGGTGTTGAATTGGGTTAGAAATTAATTTATTAAGATTTATTCCATTAATTTCTAACACAAAAAATTTATTATCTTCTGAAACTTCACTAAAATATTTTTTAATTCAAAGAATTGCCTCAATTAATTTTTTATTTATTATTCTATTAAATATATATAGTTTAATAAATTTTAATAGAAATATCCTTAATATAATTTTATTAAACTCCCCCATTTTAATAAAATTAGGATCCGCACCATTCCATTTTTGATTCCCAAATATTATTGAAGGATTATCTTGATTAAATTGTTTTATTTTAATAACTTGACAAAAAATTACCCCCATAATTTTATTGTCATACTCTTATAATTTTAATTTTTTAATTTTCATTATTATTTTAAATTCTATTATTGGAGCCTTAGGAGGTATTTCTCAATCATCTCTTCGAAAAATTATGTCTTTTTCTTCTATTAATAATTTAAGATGAATAATTTTAGCAATTATAATCTCAGAAAATTTATGAATAAATTATTTTTTAATTTATTTTTTATTAAATTTTATTATTTGTTTTATATTTTATTTACTAAATCTATTATATTACAATCAATTATTTTTCTTTAACTTAAAATTAAATATTAAAATATTATTACTATTAAATTTTTTATCCCTAGGAGGATTACCTCCATTTCTAGGATTTATACCAAAATGAATAATAATTAATTTTTTAATATTTAATAAAATATTTTTAATTAATTTCATTTTAATTATAATAAGATTAATTCTTTTATTTTTTTATACTCGTATTATATTTTCTTCTTTACTCTTTAATCATTTCAAATTTAAATGATTAAAATCAAATATAAAATTAAATTTATTTAATAAAATTAATTTATTAATTTTTTTTTCTTTAATAGGGCTTCCATTAAGAACTTTCTTACTTTATTTTTAAATAAGGTTTTAAGTTAAATAAACTAATAATCTTCAAAATTATAAATAAAGAAAGCTTCTTTAAGCCTTAATATAATTTTATTTATATTCCTTAAAATTTGCAATTTTATATCATAAATGAATATAAGGCTTATATATATATATATATATATATGATAATAATAAAAGAGATATATTCTCGTAAATAAATTTACAATTTATCTTCCTTAAAATTTGCAATTTTATATCATAAATGAATATAAGGCTTATATATATATATATATATATATATATATATGATAATAATAAAAGAGATATATTCTCGTAAATAAATTTACAATTTATCGCTTAAACCTCAGCCATTTTATTAAGCGAAAATGAATATTCTCAACAAATCATAAAGATATTGGAACTCTATATTTTATTTTTGGAATTTGAGCAGGAATAATTGGATCTTCTTTAAGAATTATAATTCGAGCTGAATTAGGAAATCCAGGATCCTTAATTGGAGATGATCAAATTTATAATACAATTGTTACAGCTCATGCATTTATTATAATTTTTTTTATAGTAATACCAATTATAATTGGAGGATTTGGAAATTGATTAGTTCCTTTAATATTAGGAGCCCCAGATATAGCTTTCCCTCGTTTAAATAATATAAGATTTTGACTATTACCCCCCTCTATCTTACTTTTAATTTCGAGAAGAGTAGTAGAAAATGGAGCTGGAACAGGATGAACTGTTTACCCCCCCTTATCCTCTAATATTGCACATGGAGGAAGCTCTGTAGATTTAGCTATTTTTTCATTACATCTTGCTGGAATTTCATCAATCTTAGGAGCTATTAATTTTATTACAACTATTATTAACATACGAACTAATGGAATAAAATTTGATAATATACCATTATTTGTTTGAGCAGTAGGAATTACAGCATTACTTCTTTTATTATCATTACCAGTATTAGCTGGAGCAATTACTATATTACTAACTGACCGAAATTTAAATACTTCATTTTTTGATCCTGCAGGAGGAGGAGATCCAATTTTATATCAACATTTATTTTGATTTTTTGGGCATCCAGAAGTTTATATTTTAATTTTACCTGGATTTGGGATAATTTCCCATATTATTAGTCAAGAAAGAGGAAAAAAAGAAACTTTTGGATCTATTGGTATAATTTATGCTATAATAGCAATTGGTTTATTAGGATTTGTAGTATGAGCCCATCACATATTTACTATTGGAATAGACGTAGATACTCGAGCCTATTTTACTTCTGCAACTATAATTATTGCAGTCCCTACAGGAATTAAAATTTTTAGATGATTAGCGACTTTACATGGAACTCAAATTAATTTCTCACCTTCTATACTTTGAAGTTTAGGATTTGTTTTCTTATTTACTATCGGAGGATTAACTGGAGTAATTTTAGCAAATTCTTCTATTGATGTATCTTTACATGACACTTATTATGTAGTAGCTCATTTCCATTATGTTTTATCTATAGGAGCAGTATTTGCAATTATAGCAGGATTTATTCATTGATTCCCACTTTTTACAGGATTAAAAATAAATAATTTTTTATTAAAAATTCAATTTTTTTCTATATTTATTGGAGTTAACTTAACATTTTTCCCACAACATTTTTTAGGTTTAGCTGGAATACCTCGACGATACTCTGATTACCCGGATAGATATATTTCATGAAATGTAATTTCATCTTTAGGTTCTTACATTTCTTTTTTAGCAATAATTTTTATATTAATTATTATTTGAGAATCATTTTTAAATAAACGAATTGTTTTATTTGCATTAAACTTAAATTCGTCAATTGAATGATACCAAAATTTCCCCCCTTCTGAACATTCTTATAATGAACTTCCTATTTTAAGAAACTTCTAATATGGCAGATTATATGTAATGGATTTAAACCCCATTTATAAAGGGTATCCTTTTTTTAGAACATGGCAACTTGATCAAATTTTAATTTCCAAAATAGAAATTCACCTTTAATAGAACAAATTATTTTTTTTCATGATCATACCTTAATTATTTTAATTATAATTACAATTTTAGTTGGATATTTAATATTAAGATTATTTTTTAATAAATTTATTAATCGATTTTTATTAGAAGAACAAATAATTGAACTTATTTGAACTATTTTACCAGCTATTACACTAATTTTTATTGCATTACCATCACTACGATTACTTTATTTATTAGATGATATTAATAACCCCTTAATTACAATTAAATCTATTGGCCATCAATGATATTGAAGGTATGAATACAGAGATTTAAAAAATATTTCATTTGATTCTTATATAATCCCATCTAATGAATTAAATTTAAATAATTTTCGATTATTAGAAGTTGACAATCGAATTATTTTACCTATTAAAACCCAAATTCGAATCATAATTACTTCTTCTGATGTTATTCATTCATGAACAGTTCCTTCTTTAGGGGTAAAAATAGATGCTAACCCGGGTCGATTAAATCAAACTAATTTTTTTATTAACCGACCTGGATTATATTATGGTCAATGTTCTGAAATTTGTGGTGCAAATCATAGATTTATACCAATTGTAATTGAAAGAATTTTAATAAAAAATTTTATTGAATGAATTAATAATTATTCTTCATTAGATGACTGAAAGCAAGTACTGGTCTCTTAAACCATATAATAGTAAATTAGCAATTACTTCTAATGAATAAAGAATTAGTTAAATATATAACATAAATATGTCAAATTTAAATTATTATAATTATAATATTCTTTTATTCCTCAAATAATACCTATTAATTGAATTTTACTTTTTTTTTTTTTTAACTGTATTTATTTACTTTTTTTAATTATAAATTATTATAATTATAACATTAACCCCATTAAAAATAATATAAAAATTAAAAATTTTAAATCTTCTAATATTCAATGAAAATGATAACTAATTTATTTTCAATTTTTGATCCATCAACTAATATTTTTAATATTTCTATAAATTGATTGAGTACATTATTAGGATTAATATTTTTACCAACTTATTACTGATTAATTCCTAACCGATTTAATTTACTTTGAAATAATATTTTAAATAAACTTCACTTTGAATTTAAAACACTTATTGGCAATAATAAGACTAATGGTACCACTTTTATTTTTATTAGAATTTTTACTTTTATTTTATTTAATAATTTATTAGGAATTTTCCCTTATATTTTTACTTCATCAAGACATTTATGTATATCTTTATCAATTTCTATCCCTATTTGATTAACATTCATAATTTATGGGTGATTAAATAATAATGAACATATATTTAGCCACTTAATCCCTCAAGGAACTCCTAAAATTTTAATACCTTTTATGGTTATAATTGAAACAATTAGAAATATTATTCGACCAGGAACTTTAGCTGTTCGATTAACAGCAAATATGATTGCTGGACATTTATTATTAACTCTATTAAGAAGAACTGGAACATCAATATCTTCTAAATTTGTTATTATTCTAATTATAATCCAATTTTTATTATTAATTTTAGAATCAGCAGTAGCAATAATTCAATCTTATGTTATTACTATTTTAAGAACTTTATATTCTAGAGAAGTAAATTAATTTAATGATAAATCATAATCACCCATTTCACTTAGTAGATTATAGTCCATGACCTTTAACTGGAGCTATTGGATGTTTAACTTTAACAACAGGATTAGTAAAATGATTCCATAACTATAATTATTATATATTAATTTTAGGATATATTATTATTATTTTAACAATATATCAATGATGACGAGATGTATGTCGAGAAGGAACTTTACAAGGTAAACATACTATTTTAGTATCTAAAGGATTACGATGAGGTATAATTTTATTTATTACTTCAGAAGTATTTTTTTTTTTATCTTTTTTTTGAGCTTTTTTTCATAGAAGATTATCCCCAAATATCGAAATTGGTATAATATGACCTCCCTTAATAATTACTCCATTTAATCCATTTCAAATTCCCCTATTAAATACTATTATTTTAATTTCTTCAGGAATTACTGTAACTTGAGCACATCATGCCCTTATAATTAGAAATTATTCCCAATGTTTACAAAGATTATTATTAACAGTAATCTTAGGATTATATTTTTCTATACTTCAATTATTTGAGTATTTAGAAGCCCCTTTTACTATTGCAGATAGAGTTTATGGATCAACATTTTTTATAGCAACAGGATTTCATGGACTTCATGTTATTATTGGGACAATTTTTCTTTTAATTTGCCTTATTCGTCATAAAAATAACCATTTTAATATAAATCATCATTTCGGATTTGAAGCAGCTGCTTGATATTGACATTTTGTTGATGTAGTATGATTATTTTTATATATTAGAATTTATTGATGAGGAAATTAACTATTTATATAATATATTTAGTATATTTGACTTCCAATCAAAATGATTAATTTTCTTTAATATAAATAATTATAATTATATTCTTTTTAACAATTATTATTTTATTTATTTCAAATTTATTAATAATATTATCAACTCTAATCTCAAAAAAATCTTTAATAGACCGAGAAAAATGTTCTCCATTTGAATGTGGATTTGATCCAAAATGTAAAGCTCGTATTCCATTTTCATTACATTTTTTCCTAATTACAGTTATTTTTTTAATTTTTGATGTAGAAATTGCTTTAATTTTTCCTATAATTTTAACTTTTAAAATAACAAATATAATAACTTGAATTACTACTAGAATTTTATTTTTAATAATTTTATTAATTGGAATTTATCATGAATGAAATCAAAATATATTAAAATGAACAAGTTAGGATTTTAGTTTATAAAAAACATTTGATTTGCATTCAAAAAATATTGAAACTCAATTTATCTTAAATAAGAAACATAAATTATGTATTTAATTTCGACTTAAAAAATGAGAATCAGCCCTCCTTATTTAAATAAATTAATTGAAACCAAAAAGAGGTATATCACTGTTAATGATAATATTGAATATTAATTCCAATTAAGGAAATATAAAGATTTTAAAATTAAGCTTCTAACTTAAATTTTTAGTGGTTTAATTCCATTAATATTTCTATTCATAATTAAATAATTTATATTTTTATATAGTTTATATAGTTTATAAAAACATTACACTTTCACTGTAAAATTAAAATTTTTATTTTTATAAATATATATATATATATATATATATATATAAGTTATCTAAAAATATAATTTATTACCTTAATATCTTCAATAATATATATATATATATATATATATATATAAGTTATCTAAAAATATAATTTATTACCTTAATATCTTCAATATTATGCTCTATATTTAAGCTATTTAAATTAAAATAAATATATAATTAATAAAAAAAATATTCATATAACAAATCTATATAAATAAATTTTAAAATTATTATATTGATAAAAATTATAAAAAATTGAATAATTTTTAACAATTTTTACTAGACCTTGACCTCTTAATATTTCTCTTCATCCTATATCAATATTTTTTACTAATATATTTCTAAAATTTAATAAAAAATATCTTAACCCATAAGTAGATAAGTTTGGTATGAATATTATTATAGAAAAATAAAATCTAAAAAAATAAGTTTTTATAAATTTATTATAAGAATAAATATTTATTATTCTAATAGCATAACCTATTATTCTTCCCCACAATGTTACATAAATTACTATTAATTTTATATGAATATTTATAACAATATAAATAGGCTTATAAAAAATTAATCATATTAAAGCTCTCCCAGAAATTACTCTTATAAATATTAAAATAAATATTCTTTTTAATATTACATAATCTTCATCATATAAATTAAAAATTCTTAATAAATTATAATCATTAATTATTAAATAAAATAATAATCGAATTGTATAAAATACAGTTAAACCAGTTGAAATATAATATAAAACATAGATAAATAAATTAAAATTTCTTATAGATATTATTTCTAAAATTAAATCTTTAGAATAAAAACCAGATAAAAAAGGAATTCCACAAAGAGATAAGTTAGAAATATTTATACATAAAGAAGTCAAAGGAATAAACTTTGAAATTCCTCCTATAAATCGAATATCTTGAATATCTATTATTATATGAATAATTACTCCTGCACATATAAATAATAAAGCTTTAAATATTGCATGAGTTAATAAATGAAAAAAAGCTATTATAGGCATCCCCATTCTTAAAATTCTTATTATTAATCCTAACTGTCTTAAAGTTGATAATGCAATAATTTTTTTTAAATCAAATTCATAATTAGCAGAAATCCCAGCCATTAATATTGTTAATCTAGAAATTAATAATAAAAATTTAAAAAAATAAGTATCCTCTAATAAAATATTAAATCGAATTAATAAATAAACCCCAGCTGTAACTAAAGTAGAAGAATGTACTAAAGCAGAAACAGGAGTAGGAGCTGCTATAGCCGCTGGTAATCAAGAACTAAAAGGAATTTGAGCTCTTTTAGTTATTGCAGCTAATATAATTAAAACTATAATATAATTAATAAAACTATCATGACTTATAAATTTTAAATAAAAAATATAATTTCATCTTCCATAATTTAATATTCAAGAAATAACCATTAAAATACAAACATCTCCAATACGATTAGAAAGAACAGTAAGTATTCCAGCATTATAAGATTTAATATTTTGATAAAAAATTACTAAACAATAAGAAACTAATCCTAATCCATCTCAACCTAATAAAATTCTAATAATATTAGGACTAATAATTAATATAATTATTGAAAATACAAATAATAAAACTAAAATAATAAATCGAAATAAATTTTTTTCAGAATTTATATATCTTTTTCTATAAAAAATAACAACTGAAGAAATTAAAGAAACAAATATTATAAATAAAAAAGATATTCAATCTAATAAAATAGATATTACAACCTGGCAGGAATTAATAGTAACAATTTCCCATTCTAAAAAAATCATAAAATCATTTTCTATTGAAAAATATAAAAAAAAAAAAAAATTTATTATTATAAAAAATATTAAAAAAAAAAATCTACAATAACAAATATTTCATTTTATATTAATAATTTAAAGTAATTAATTACATTTTTGATTCCACAAATCAATATTTTATTTAAATTATTTAAATTAATATTATTATAATCAAATTATAAAATAATCAATTTTAATAATTAATAAATTTAAAGGTAATCAATGTAATAATAATAATAAATATTCTCGAGAAGACCCTATATAAAAACTATAAATCCCTAAATAATATTTACCATGCTGACTAAAAGAATATAAATATAATCTATACCCAGCTCTAAAAAAAGAAATTAATATTAATATAATTATTAATATTCAAGATCATCTTAATAATCTATTTATTAATCTAATTTCTCCTATTAAATTTAATGACGGTGGAGCTGATATATTAGAAGATAATAATAAAAATCATCATATAGTTAAAGAAGGTATAAAATTTATTATTCCTTTATTAAAAAATAATCTTCGCCTTCTTAATCGCTCATAATTAATATTTGCTAAACAAAATATACCAGAAGAGCATAAACCATGACCAATTATTAATAAATAAGAACCCATATACCCTCAATAATTCATAATTATAATTCCTGAAATAACTATTCTTATATGAGCAATTGAAGAATAAGCAATTAAAGATTTTATATCAACTTGTATAAAACACATTAATCTAATATAAAACCCCCCAATTATTCTGATAATAATTCAAATAATATTAAATTTTATATTAATTTCTTGAAATAAAATTAAAATACGATACAATCCATATCCCCCTAATTTTAATATAATTCCAGCTAAAATTATAGATCCAGATACCGGAGCTTCTACATGAGCTTTTGGTAATCATAAATGAATAAAAAATATAGGCATTTTTACTAAAAAAGTAATAATTATAACTAAATATAACATAAAATTATTATAATTAAAAAATTTATATATATATATTATTATATAATTTAAATCATAATAAATATAAAAAATTCCCATTAATATAGGTAAAGAAGCAAATAAAGTATAAAATAATAAATATATTCCAGCTTGAATACGTTCAATTTGATATCCTCACCCAATAATTAATAATAATGTTGGAATTAAACTACCCTCAAAAAATAAATAAAATAAAAAAATATTTAAAACTCTAAAAGTTAACACTAATATAATTAATAAAAATAAAATATTAAATATAAAAAACTTTAAAAAATAATTTATCTTATTTAAAGTTTCTCTTGCTATTATTATTAAAGAACAAATTCAAATACTTAAAATAATAAATCCATAAGAAATAATATCAATTCCTATGAAATAAGACAAATTTCTAATAATATTATTACATAAACTTAAATTTATAAATAAATATATTATAAAAAATAATATTATTTGAACCATTCAAAATTTTTTTTTTAAAAAACATAATGGAATTATAAAAATTAAATAAAATAAAAATTTTATCATTATAATAACCTATAACTATTAAAATAATCATTTCCATAAGTTCGAATTATAGAAACTAAAATAGATAACCCTAAAGCCCCTTCACAAACTCTAAAAACTAAAAATACTATCAATATATATATGTTATATTCAATTAATCTTAAACTAATTAAAAAAAAAAAAAAAATTCTTAAAATAATAAATTCTAATCTTAATAAAACAATTAATAAATGCTTACGTTGAGAAATAAAAATAAAATTTCCAATATAAAATATAACTAAATAAATTATTATTATATTTATTATCATTAGTTTTTATAGTTTAAATTAAAACATTGGTCTTGTAAATCAAAAATAATTTTTTTTTTTTTTATTTAAAAACTTCAAAGAAAAAGAATATCTTTATCAATAATCTCCAAAATTATTATTTTTATTAAACTATTCTTTGAAATATTAAAAATATATATTTCTTTTATATTATTATTAATTTCATTAATTATAATTTTTATTAACCATCCTCTTTTTATAGGATTATTAATTTTAACACAAACATTATTAATTTGCTTAATTTCAGGAATAATAATTAATTCTTACTGATTTTCTTATATTTTATTTTTAACTTTTTTAGGGGGATTATTAGTATTATTTATTTATGTCTCAAGTATAGCATCAAATGAAATATTTTCAAAAATTTTTAATATAACTTTTTTTATTTTATTAACATTCATAATTTCATGTATATTAATAATAATAATTTTTAAATTAAATCAAATAAACTGATTAAACTTTAATTTTAATTATGAAATAAATAATATATTTTATAATTTTATTCATTTTAATAATGAAAATAAAATTAATTTAACAGAATTATATAATTCATATTCCTATCTTATAATATTAATAATAATTAATTATTTATTTTTTACATTAATTGTAGTAGTAAAAATTACAAATATTTTTTATGGACCAATTCGTTCTAATATTTTTTAATTAAAATTTATTTAATTAAAAATAACAAATGATAAATAAAAATTTACCTTTACGAAAAAATCACCCAGTAATTAAAATTATTAATAACTCTTTAATTGATTTACCTTCCCCATCAAACATTTCTATTTGATGAAATTTTGGATCTTTATTAGGACTATGTTTAATAATTCAAATTTTAACTGGATTATTTCTTACTATATATTATACTGCTAATATCGAATTGGCTTTTTTTAGAGTAAATTATATTTGCCGAAATGTAAATTATGGATGATTAATTCGAACAATTCACGCAAATGGGGCCTCTTTTTTTTTTTTATGTGTTTATTTACATATTGGACGAGGAATTTATTATGAATCATATTATTTAAAATTTACTTGATTAATTGGAGTTATTATCTTATTTCTTTTAATAGCAACAGCATTTTTAGGATACGTTTTACCTTGAGGTCAAATATCATTTTGAGGGGCAACTGTAATTACAAATTTATTATCGGCTATCCCATATTTAGGAAAAACATTAGTAAATTGAATTTGAGGGGGATTTGCAATTGATAATGCTACTCTTACTCGATTTTATACTTTTCATTTCATTTTACCTTTTATCATTACTATAATAACAATAATCCATCTTTTATTCTTACATCAAACAGGCTCTAATAATCCATTAGGAATAAATAGAAATATAGATAAAATTCCTTTTCATCCTTTTTTTTCTTATAAAGATTTATTAGGATATCTTATCATATTATTTATTTTAACCATTTTAACTTTAACTAACCCTTATTTATTAGGAGATCCAGATAATTTTATTCCTGCTAATCCTTTAGTTACCCCTATTCATATTCAACCAGAATGATATTTTTTATTTGCTTATGCTATTCTTCGATCAATTCCTAATAAATTAGGAGGAGTTATTGCTTTATTTATATCTATTATAATTTTAATAACAATACCATTTTCATACAATATAAAAATACAAGGTAATCAATTTTACCCAATTAATCAATTCATATTTTGAACATTAATTACAACTTTTTTATTATTAACATGAGCTGGAGCCCGACCTGTAGAAGAACCATATATTTTTACTAGACAAATCTTAACAATTGTTTATTTTTCTTATTTTATTTTAAATCCTATTATAAAAAATTTATGAGATAAAATAATTTTTAAATCAAACTAATAATATTAAATAATTAATGAGCTTGTAATATTAAGCATTTGTTTTGAAAACTTAATAAAGAATTTTTATTCTATTAATTTATACTAATATTTATTAAATATAAAATAAAAATCTTAAAAAAAATAATAAAAAATTTAAAGACAAAGGTAAATAAATTTTTCAAGCTAAATATATTAATTTATCATAACGATACCGAGGTAAAGTTCCCCGAACTCAAATAAATAAAAAAGAAATAAAAACTAACTTTAAATAAAAAAAAAAATTTAAATTATACCCCCCAATATATAAAATAACATAAAACATTCTTATAAATAAAATTCTTGAATATTCAGCTAAAAAAATCAATGCAAATCCCCCTCTTCTATATTCTACATTAAAACCTGATACTAATTCTCTCTCACCTTCAGCAAAATCAAATGGAGTACGATTAGTCTCAGCTAAAGCCGATGAAAACCAAATTAAACTTAAAGGAAATATAATTACAATCAATCAAATATATTCTTGATATAAATTAAATTTTATTAAATTAAAATCTATAATAAAAATTATTGAAGATATTATAATTAATGCTAATCTTACTTCATAAGAAATTGTTTGAGCTACAGCTCGTAATCTCCCTAATAAAGCATAATTTGAATTTGAAGATCAACCAGCAACTATAATTACATAAACTCTTAATCTTCTACAACAAAGAAAAAATAATAATCCTAATCTAAACCTTAACATATTAAAATAATAAGGAATTAATATTCACATCATTAAAGATAATATAAACCCAATAATAGGAGAAAAATAATAACTTATAAAATTAGAAAAATTAGGATAAGATTGTTCCTTAATAAATAATTTTAATCCATCAGAAAAAGGTTGTAAAATACCAATAAATCCAACTTTATTAGGACCTTTACGAATTTGAATATAACCTAAAACTTTACGTTCCAATAATGTAATAAAAGCAACTCCAATCAAAACCCCTAAAATTAAAATCAATATCCCTAAAATAATTATTATATAGTCATTTATAAACATTTACTATTTATATAATTATTGAATATATCTATTATATATAAATGATTTCTAAAATCAACACATTTTATCTGTCAAAATAGTTTTCACTATTTTATTAATAATATTCATTATAAAAAAAAATCTTTATTTAAATATTCAATCCTTTCGTACTAAAATACTTTAATTTATTAAAGATAGAAACCAACCTGGCTCACACCGGTTTGAACTCAGATCATGTAAGATTTTAATGATCGAACAGATCAAAATTTTAAACTGCTACATTTAAATTTTATCTTAATCCAACATCGAGGTCGCAAACTTTTTTTCTTATAAGAACTAAAAAAAAAAATTACGCTGTTATCCCTAAGGTAATTTAATCTTATAATCTTAATTTAGGATCAAAAAATCACTTATTTATGTATAATTTTTAAAAAAAAGTTATTTTAATTTTTTTATCACCCCAACAAAATATAAATAATTATTTATATTTAATTTCTTAAAAATAATTTCAATAAATATCAATATAAAACTCTATAGGGTCTTCTCGTCTTTTAATATTATTTTAACTTTTTAATTAAAAAATTAAATTTTATTAAATTAATAAGAAACAATCAATTTTTTATCCAATCATTCATACAAGTCATCAATTAAAAGACTATTTATTATGCTACCTTTGTACAGTCAAATTACTGCAGCCCTTTAAAATTTTCAGTGGGCAGATTAGACTTTAAATTATAATCTTAAAGACATGTTTTTGATAAACAGGTAAAAATTAACTTTTGTCGAATTCTTTTTATTAAATTTTCAATAATTAAAATTATTAAATTTAATTTAATATACTAATTTTATCATTATAACTTATTTTTAAAAATTAAAAATAATTTTTTTATAAAAAATTAAATGAATTTAAATTTTATTTTTATTTAACTTATTTATAAAAAATTAAATTATATAAAAAATATAAATTTTAATAGATTAAATACAATTTAATTATAATTTATATATATATATATATATATATATATAAATTAATAACAAAAATTATAAAAATTTATTTTAAAGCTTATCCTTATATAAAAAATATAAATTTTAATAGATTAAATACAATTTAATTATAATTTATATATATATATATATATAAATTAATAACAAAAATTATAAAAATTTATTTTAAAGCTTATCCCTTAATATATAAATATTATTATAAATAATTTTATTATAATAAAAATTATTTAATAATAATTTAAAATTAAATTTTTTTCTAAAAAAACTAGATATATTTAAAAACGATTAACATTTCATTTCAAATTAATTATTAAAAATATTTTTTCAACAATAAATTTTTTAATTAATTATTTCTTTTAAATTCGAGAATTTTTTTTTAAAAATTAAATTAATAAACTCTGATACACAAGATACATTAATTTAAAATTACTTTTCTATAATAAATTTTCAATTATTTCAAAATTCTTTTACAATACTTATAAACTATAAATTTAATAATTTTTTTTTTAAAAAATACTTTAACCCCCATTAAAATATTAATTAAAATTATTTTTATTAATTATAATTATTTAATTCTCTTATTTCAAATTAATTATTAATTATAATTTCTTTTCAATGTAAATGAAATACTTTTTAAGCTATAATTTGAATCTTTCTAGAAACACTTTCCAGTACCTCTACTTTGTTACGACTTATTTCAATTTATGAATGAAAGCGACGGGCAATATGTACATATTTTAAATTATAATCATTTTATAATAATATATAAAATTACATTTAAATCCACTTTCATAAAAATTTTTAAATTTTTAATTCATATAAATAAATTTATTGTAATCCATATTATTCTTAAATATAAACTACATCTTGATTTGATTTAAATTATAATTTTAATATTAAAATATTATAATTTTTTAAAAATATTTTTTTAACAACGATATATAAATTTTTAATTTAAGTAAATTTAATCGTGGATTATCAATTATTAAACAGATTCCTCTAAATGACTAAAATACCGCCAAATTATTTAAATTTAAATAAATAATTATTTACTAATTTAGTATAATTTTTTAATTTTATAATAATAGGGTATCTAATCCTAGTTTTTAAATAAATTTATTAATTCATAAAATAAAATTTTTATTAAAATAAAATTTCACTTACTAATTTAATATTTATTTTCATTTTTAAAAATAAATTTATTAATTACTAATAAAATTTAATTTATAATTTGTTTAACCGCAACTGCTGGCACAAAATTTGTTTATAATTTTTATATTACTAATTAATAATTTCTTAAATAATTAATATTAATTACTAATTTAATAATTTATTTTTTAAATAATTAAATTTTATACAAAAATTTATATGTAAAATAAATAAATAATAAAATTCAAAAACTATAAATATTTATTTAATTACATAATTATTAATATAGATTTTTTTTTTTTTTTTTTTGAGTATAAATATTTATTAATATATAAGTTTATAATAATAATATATTAAAATATTTAATATATAAATATAAATATTATATATTCTCTTTTATTTTTTTTCCTTAATAATTATATGAAAATTATAATTGCTATTAAATATTTTAATAATAAAATAAATATAAAATATATAAATATTTATTAATATATAGGTTTATATTAATATATTAAAATATTTAAAAGTAAATTTAATACAATAATATAAATGTTTTTATTATCATTTTTTATTTTTATAAATAGATAAAAACTTAATTTAATTTAAGTTCTAAACCATAAAAATAAAAATTACATATAAATAAAA